CGTGAAAAAAAATCTATTGGAATAAACAAAATAGGTAAAAAACCCCCTCGATGGTCATACAAATTAATCAATGAGTTGGAACAACATTTTAAAAAACGACGAAAAGAACAAGGCATAATGCAAGGGCTGGATCACCAGCTTCGAACAAGAAGATTTAAACGTATAGCTTTTTTAACTCGTTCCAGACGAAGTTTTAAGAAGTCTCATTTCAAGAATTATAATCTTTATATAAAATTTAATAGAGATTCGGGTTTTATAAGTTATTTAGAAGAACCGGATTTTCGTCGAGCCGTAATAAAAGGATCTATGCGCGTTCAAAGGCGTAAAATGGTTATTTGGGGACCCTCTCAAGGAAATCCCCATTCCCCCCTTTTTTTGGAAAAAATGGAGGATTTTCCTTTTCCTATATCTAACCTAATGAATTTTTTTTTTTATATTAGAGATTGGTTGGGTAAAAAGTCAGAATTCGAAATTTTAGATCAACAATTCCAAATAAAAAAAAATAACCAGGAAGACGCAATGGAATTCTGGGATAACATTCCATATGCACAAAAAACAAGAAGTGTTCTGTTACTAGCTCAATCAATTTTTAGAAGATATATTAAATTACCCTTATTCATAATAGTTAAGAATATTGGCCGTATTTTATTACGGCAATCTCCGGAATGGTATGAGGATTTCCAAGATTGGAATAGAGAAATTTATCTAAAGTGCAGCTATAATGGTCTTCAATTCTCCAAAACGGAATTTCCTAAAAATTGGTTAAGAGAAGGTTTTCAGATCAAAATCCTATATCCTTTTCATTTGAAACCTTGGCACAGATCTAAACTACGACTCTCTGATAGCGATCGAAAGGAACAGGATTATTTTGATTCTTGTTTTTTAACAGTTTTGGGAATGGAAACAGAATATCCTTTTGGGCCTCCTCGAAAAACACCTTCCTTTTTTGAACCTATTTTTAAAGATATAGACTATAAAGTCGAAATCAGAAAATTCAATTTTAGAGTTCGAAGAGTTTTAAAAAAAATAACAAAGAAACAAACAAAAGCTGTTTTATTTGTAAAACAAATAATAAAAGAACTTTTAAAAGGAACAAAAATTCCATTATTTATACCGAGAGAAATATATGAATCAAGTCAAACTCAAACAGAAAATGATTCTATAATCAGTAATAAGATAATTCATGAATCACTTAGTCAAAATCGAGCTACAGGTTGGACAAATTATTTACAGTCAAAAGAAGAAATGAAACATAGAATTGATAGAAGAAACACAATCAGAAATAAAATAGAAAAAATGAAAAAAAATAAAAAGAATAATGGAGAATCACCCCCAAAAATTTGGAAACTATTAAAAAGAAAAAATATTGAATTATTAATTCAATTTTGCATTGAAAAAATATACATTGATATCTTTCTATGTATCATTAATATGCGCAGAATCACTCTATACCTTTTTATGGAATCAACAAAAAAAATTGTTGAGAAATACATTGACAATAATAAAAGAAATCAAGATCAAGAAAGGATTAATAAAACAAAACAAAATCAAATTGACTTTATTTCGCCTATGACTATAAAAAAGATATTTGATAATTTTAGAAATAGTAAGCGAAAGTCACATATTTTTTTTGATTTATCTTACTTGTCACAAAAATATGTATTTTTTAAATTATCACAAACCCAAGCAATTAACTTCAATAAGGTAAGATCTATTCTTCAATATAATGGACCATCTTTTTTTCTTAAGAATGAAATAAAGGATTTTTTTGGAAGACAAGGAATATTTGATTCCGAAATAAGACATAAGAAACTTCCAAATTATGGAATGAATCCATGGAAAAACTGGTTAAGAGGTCATTATCAATACGATTTATCTCAGATTACATGGTCTAGATTAGTCCCCCAAAAATGGCGAAATGGGATAAATACCTCTCAAAATAATGATTTAAAGAAATGGTATTCCTATGAAAAAGACCCTTTTTTTGATTACAAAAAAAAACAAAATTTGAAAGTCTATTTATTATCAAATAAAGAGGATAATTTTGAAAAAAACTATAGATATGATCTTTTATCATATAAATATATTCATTCTGAAACTAAGAAGAAATCCTGTATTTATAGAACATCATTAGAAAGAAATAAGAAGCAGGAAAATTCCACCAGAAAAAAAGAAAACTTTTTTAACATACTCAAGAATATTCCTATGAAGAATTATCTAGGAAAAAGTGATATTATATATATGGAAAAAAATACGGATAGAAAATATTTGGGGTGGAAATTTAATACAAAAATTCAGGTTGAACCTAATAAGGACCAAATAAAGGATCAATTTCATATTTTTTATCTTCCAATTGATTCAAATTGCGAAATCAATTACAAAAGGGTCTTTTTTGATTGGATGGAAATATCTTTTGATTGGATGGGAATGAATGAAAAATTCTTAATTTTAAATCACCTCATATCAAATCCGAAAGTTTTTTTCTTTCCAGAGTTTGTGA